TTTTGATATTTACAATGCTAGTTCTTCTTTGAGTGAACTAGAGATTCTTTTTCCTAGTTATTTGAATAGTGGATCTAATAGTAGTAATTACTACTATTATTATTCCATGTATGATACTCAATCTAATTGGAATAATCACATTAATAGTTGCATTGATAGTTATCTTCGTTTTGAAATCAGTCTTAAGAGTGACATTTACAGTGGTATCGACAGTTACATTTCTAGTTTCATTTGTACGGAAAGTATAAGTAGTATTGAAAGTGGAAATTCTAGTATCAAAACTAGTAGCAGTTCTTTCAATATAAGAGAAAGATCTAATGATTTAGATAGAAATACAAAATACAAGCAGTTATGGGTTCAATGTGAGAATTGTTATGGATTAAATTATAAAAAATCTTTTAGTTCAAAAATGAATATTTGTGAACACTGCGGATATCATTTGAAAATGAGTAGTTCAGATAGAATTGAACTCTTTATTGATCCTGGCACTTGGGAGCCTATGGATGAAGATATGGTCTCTATGGACCCCATTGAATTTCATTCAGAGGAGGAACCTTATATAGATCGCATCTCTTTTTATCAAAGAAAAACGGGTTTAACTGAAGCTGTTCAAACGGGCGTAGGTCAATTAAATAGTATTCCCATAGCAATTGGAGTTATGGATTTTCAGTTTATGGGAGGTAGTATGGGATCTGTAGTAGGTGAGAAAATCACCCGTTTGATCGAGTATGCTACTAATCGATCTCTACCTGTCATTATTGTGTGTGCTTCTGGAGGAGCACGCATGCAAGAAGGGAGTTTGAGCTTGATGCAAATGGCTAAAATATCTTCTGCTTCATATGATTATCAATCAAAGAAAAAGTTATTCTATGTATCAATCCTTACATCTCCTACAACTGGCGGAGTTACAGCAAGTTTTGGTATGTTGGGAGATATCATTATTGCTGAACCTAATGCCTACATTGCTTTTGCGGGTAAAAGAGTAATTGAACAAACATTGAAAAAGACAGTACCCGACGGTTCACAAGCGGCTGAGTATTTATTCCTTAAGGGCTTATTCGACCCAATTGTACCACGTAATCCTTTAAAAGGTGTTCTGAATGAGTTATTTCAGCTACATGGTTTCCTTCCCTTGAATCAAGATTAAAAAAAGATTGAAATTCTTCATTTTCAAATGGAAGTATAGCACTAGCTTCAGTTATTTTTCTTTGTAGCGAATAAGCATTTAGTTCATTCTAATGAAAAAAACAAAACTAAGAAGATGGTGTTTTCTTTGGGTACATCAGTTATAAGTGTAGTAAGAGTCAAAAGTTTTGGATAATGACTTTTTGCCCCGGATCCTTTTTTTATTCTACCTCTCTTCCTGATTAGGAATAAGCATCCCTCTATCGACAAGATAAAAAAGAATTTATTTCTCCTTCCGAGAAATCCGGGAAAGAAAAAGAAAGAAGAAATCTCAAATAAAATAAAGAAAATAGAAATATTCAAATAACAAATAAGAAGAATATAGAAGTTCTTTCTATTTTGCAAGGAAAGCCCGTTTTTCACTAGGAATCCCTGTTTGTTGGATAAGATTGGTGAAAGTCGGGAACTCATAAGAAACTCTTTTCTATCTTTCCTTTCAAAAGATCTATTCTGTTTTGAAAGGAAAGATAGAAAGACGATGAAGATAAGGATGGGAGAAGAAGAATCCAATTTCTGAAAGCGGATTCTCATACATATTCGTGTAGAAAGAGGAATAGGTACACTTCATTTAGTTCTACATTCGTTATTTATTCTGAAATACTTCATATTAAGATTATCTTAATATTCTTTCTAATAGATAGACTTATCATAAGATATCTTTATAATTATAATTTAGAATTATAATAGGTACAAATATGAAATCGAGGTACCCATTCTATGATAGATTTGAACTTTCCCTCTATTTTTGTTCCTTTAGTGGGCCTAGTCTTTCCGGCAATCGCAATGGCTTCTTTATCTCTTTATGTCCAAAGAAATAAGATTGTTTAAATACGATGGGACCAAATCTCATCAATCTCTTTCAACACTGGATCATCATACAGATACTCTTTTAATGTAATATGGTAGGATATATGATATGTGGCCTTTCCGAAAATAAATGGAAGAGTTGTTTTTTTATGTATGCCGATGCATAATATACGCATTAATGCGTGTATATGCGATTATAGCTTAATCAATTAAATGATTCAATTCAAAATGATCATCAGCAAATATTTTTTGAAAAATATTTGAAATAGAAACTCAATGTATCTAACCAATTATTCCTAAAGGTTCCCGTCGGAATGCTGCTAGTTGATGAAAGTTACTTAGGGATCAAGCAATAAAAATCGAGTCAAATCCATTTGAGTTATTCTCTCAATTCCAATCGAATGCAACTGGATCTAGTATAGTATGAACTGGCGATCAGAACATATATGGATAGAACTTATAACGGGGTCTCGAAAAACAAGTAATTTTTGCTGGGCCTGTATCCTTTTTTTAGGTTCATTAGGATTCTTAGTGGTTGGAACTTCCAGTTATCTTGGTAAAAATCTGATATCCGTATTTCCGTCTCAGCAAATTCTTTTTTTCCCACAAGGGATCGTGATGTCTTTCTATGGGATCGCAGGTCTATTCATTAGTTCTTATTTGTGGTGCACAATTTCATGGAATGTAGGTAGTGGTTATGACCGATTTGATAGAAAAGAAGGGATAATGTCCCTTTTTCGTTGGGGATTTCCTGGAAGAAATCGTCGTATCTTCCTTCGTTTCTTTCTGAAAGATATCCAATCAATCAGAATGGAGGTGAGAGAGGGTCTTTTTCCTCGCCGTGTCCTTTATATGGAAATCAGGGGCCAAGGAGCCATTCCCTTGACCCGTACTGATGAGAATTTGACTCCACGAGAAATTGAACAAAAAGCTGCCGAATTGGCCTATTTCTTGCGCGTACCCATTGAAGTATTTTGAAATGAACTGAAGAAGAAATCTCAGCATGAGAGAAGGAACTTAATACATCTCAAAAGCAGGAGGACGTATATGGACTAAGAAAATATAAAATATAATAGAACTAATGAACGAAAATAGATTAAGGAGAATAGAAACTATTTATACACAAAAACTATTTTGTATACACATGGCGTCCAGCTTCATTCTTTATACTAGTAAAAAGAAAAGAGTCTAATAAGTATAGATTCATAAAATATCCTAACATTTCTTTTCTTTTCGTAAAACAGAATTCCTCTTTTTAGGCCTTTGAATTGATACCCTATCCCCGCGCTGCGGTTAGACAGTGAAATCTTTCGAAATAGAAAGAAAAGAATTAAAGGATCCGGTAGGTTTCGTCTTTAAATCCAAATTCTATTCGTTAGTTCAAATGGGTTTTCGAGTCTTCATCGAAAGGAAGAAATGAAGAGGAAATTGGTTACAATTTGCCTAATTGAGATCTCTGGAATATGGAAAGAATATTTACTTCTTTCTTTTTTCATTCGAAAAGGGCCCTTCTTCTATGTTCTATTCTAGATCCAAAGACTCAATTCTTACACAAAAACAAAAATAGGAAAAGAACCATAGGTTCGATACCTTGTTCTTGTTAGAGTTATAGGCTCTTTTTATATAATTCGTGTTTCATAGAAATCTCAGATAGAATCGACGAATGAAACAGGTTCATTAACAATTCACATCACGGAAACAGAATGAAAAAAAAGAAAGCATTGGCTTCCCTCCCATATCTTGTGTCTATACTCTTTTTGCCCTGGTGGGTTTCTCTCTCATTTAAGAAATGTCTAGAAACTTGGGTTCTTAATTGGTGGAATACCAGGCAATCCGAAATCCTTTTGAATGATATTCAAGAGAAAAATGTTCTAGAAAAATTTATGGAATTAGAAGAACTATTCCTGTTGGACGAGATGATAAAGGAGTACTCGGAGACACATATGCAAAGGCTTCGTATAGGAATGCACAAGGAAACTATACAATTGGTCCAAAGACACAATGAATCTCATTTCCATATCATTTTGCATTTCTCTACAAATCTAATCTGTTTCGCTATTCTAAGTGGTTATTTTTTTCTGGGTAATGAAGAACTTTTCATTCTAAATTCTTGGATTCAGGAATTTCTCTATAACTTAAGTGATACAATCAAAGCTTTTTCGATTCTTTTAGTTACTGATTTATGGATCGGATTTCACTCGACCCATGGTTGGGAACTAATGATTGGTTCGATCTACAACGATTTTGGATTGGCTCAGAATGATCAGATTATATCTGGTCTTGTTTCCACTTTTCCAGTGATTCTAGATACAATTGTGAAATATTGGATCTTCCATTTTTTAAATCGTGTATCTCCTTCGCTTGTAGTAATTTATCATTCAATGAATGAATAATTCATTAGATCTTTTGATATCAATCAAATCAGAATCTTTCTTCATGTATAAATAAATCATTTTTCATCTTACTTATTCTTTATACTTCTACCTTTTCAATTCAAGGTATTCATACTATATTCCACCAGTACAATTCTTTCAGTACAATCAATACAATGGCAAACTTGTGGATAGGGAATTCTACTAGTTACCTATCAAATTTATTGTAGAAATTCCGGGGATCAATGATTGGACCATGCAAAATAGAAAGACTTTTTCTTGGGTAAAAGAACAGATGACTCGATCCATTTATGTATCGATCATGATATATGCAATAACTCGAGCATCTATTTCAAATGCATATCCCATTTTTGCGCAGCAGGGTTATGAAAATCCACGAGAAGCAACTGGACGAATTGTATGTGCCAATTGCCATTTAGCTAATAAGCCCGTGGATATTGAAGTTCCGCAAGCTGTGCTTCCTGATACTGTATTTGAAGCAGTTGTTCGAATTCCTTATGATATGCAACTTAAACAAGTTCTTGCTAATGGTAAAAAGGGAGCTTTGAATGTAGGAGCTGTTCTTATTTTACCCGAGGGATTCGAATTAGCCCCCCCCGATCGTATTTCTCCCGA